AATGAAAAAAGAAGATACCATTTAAGTAACGAATTACTAATTCGAATCAAAGCCCTAGAAAAAGGATTTCCTCTTTTAGATATAATCGATAAAAAGATCAGATTATGTAATGATAATAATCAAAATGTATATTTGCCCAAAACTTGTGATCCTTTTTTAAATGGACCATATCGAGGAACAATTAATTCTCATAAAACCCTAACTCAAGAAAAATATTTAATAAATACAATTTATCAACTACTTATTAATAATTTGAATGATTTGAATCTTAAAAAAATAAAAAATAAATATATAAGGGATTACCTTGAATTTGATACTCAATTATTTTTCAATTTTATAGGTAATTCGTTGTACTCAATCAATCAATTTTTCTTTGAACCGATATCCATTTTTATTTTAAGAAAAAAAGACTTATTAACGAGACAAACAAAAGCGGATTTACTATTTAAAAACCAAGAAAAATTGGAATTCGATGAAGTTAAAAATGATTTTATTGGAATAGAAGAAATTAGTAAAAAGATTCCTAAATGGTTGTACAAATTGAGCAATGGTTACAGACAAGAAGAACTTTTTGGAGAAGAATCTAGCATAAATGATGGAATTCGATCAAGAAAAAGTAAATACCTAATAATTTATACTGATCTTGATGACGATTACAATGAGGCTATCAATACAATTAAAAAGAATGAGCAAGAAGAAGCAATAATATTACTAGATTACTTACCACAATCCGATTTTAATCATGATCTAATCAGAGGAGCTATGCGTGCTCAAAGACGTAAAATGATTACGTTGAAACTTCTTCAAGCCAACGCGCATTCTCCACTTTTCTTTGATCGAATAGAGAAAACCCTTTTTTTTTATGCTTCTGAAATGAAGAATTTACTCTTTAACAATTTTGTGAGAAAAGACGAAGAATACAAAAAGTTATACCTTGACGAAGAAAAAAACAAAAAAAACAAAAAGATAGAAGAATCTATAGAAATAGCAGAAGCTTGGGAGAATATTCCATCTGCCCAAACAACAAGAAGTTTATTGTTATTAGCTCAATCCTTTATTAGGAAATATATGGTATTTCCCTCTTTCATAATAATTAAAAATCTTGGCCTTATCCTATTATTACAAACCCCTGAATGGGCAGAAGATTGGAAAGATTGGAATCGAGAAATGCATATTAAATGCACTTCTACGGGTCTTCAATTATCAGAAAATGAATTCCCAATCAATTGGTTAACAGAAGGTATGCAAATAAAGATTCTATTTCCTTTCCGACTTATTCTATGGCGAAAAGGGAAAAAAGAAATTCTACTTAAAAATACGATTAAAGAAAAAAATGATTCTTTTTTTTTAACAGTTTCTGGAATGGAAACCGAAGTTCCTTTTGGAAGTCCTCGAAAACAGTCTTCCTTTTTAAACAAAGAACTCAAAAAAATCATTAGAAAAATACAAAAAAAGATTGTGCTATTTTTTAAAAAACAAACCAAATCAAAATGGATAACCAAAAAAACTATAATTATCAAAAAAATAATACAAAAATTTGATAAATTAAAACCTTTTTCATTATTTGAATTGGTAAAAATACAAATATATGAACCAATTAATAATAAAAAAATAAAAGAGTTAAAGACCGATCAGAAAGTGAGTAATGAACCCATTGTTGGATCCCAATCCATAACTGAACTGTCCTTAATAGAAAATAATAATAAAGATGCTTTTGCTCGAACAAGAATAATGCAAAATAAAATAAAACAAATTCAAAAAGATAAAGAAAAACTCACTAAATATAATAAAAAATCCAACAAAAAAATGTGGAAAATAATAACAATAATAAAATATATATATATAAGATTAATCCGTAAATTAAATTACTTTATAAAATCATTGAGTTATAAAAGCTATATAAATATTCTTTTACTTGGAATCCATTTTGATGATATCAATTTACCAATTTTTGGTAAATCAATAAAAAAATGGAGTAATAAAATCCGTTCCGTGAACAACCAAGAAAAAAGGGATAACAAAAATAACAAAACAAAAACAATTGTTCCTACTAAAAGAAGGGAATTTTATAACACCTATATTGGTAATAATAACGTTTTTTTTGACTTATCCGATTTGTCCCAAGCATATGTGCTTTACAAATTATTGCAAACCCCATTACTTAATAATTTTCATTTTATATCTCTAATTTCAGATCAAGGAATTTACAAATTTCTGAAAGATAAAATCAAAGATTTTTTTATTGCGCAAGCAATACTTGATTATGATTTCAACCATAATAAAATGATTAAGTATAAAATAATAGAATGGAAAGACTGGTTCAAAGCCCATTATCCATACAACTTACTTAATAAACCATGGAGAAAAAAAATAAAAAAGAACAAGAGTAAAGATTATACAATAAAAAATATATATTCCATTTCATTGGATTTATATAAAAAAAAAAAGAACTCATTAACTTCTTCCCTAAAAACGGATAACTCTGCAAAAAATTCATTACCAAGTCAAAAAGATAAATTAAGAAAAAGTTACAATTATAATCTTCTATCATATCAATATATAAATTGGAGTTGTGCAACTAAAAATAACTTTACTATTTATGAGTCACTAAATAGAGACAGCACTATTGATCGAAAAGAAAAAGGTCTGAGTGATACCTATCAAAATAATTTGGATAGAAAATTATTTGATTATAAAATGATTTATTTTTTGACTGCGACTTTTCAAAATAGAAACTCATTTGATGGAAATAATGATTTTTTTAATTGGATGGGATTGAATCAAGAGAAAATACATGATAATGTATCAACCATCCCATCTTTGTTTTTTAAAGAAGTTATACCACTTTTTTATGCATATCAAAAGAAACCGTGGCTTTTACCAAACCAATCACTTCTTTTTGATGAAAAAAATATATCAGCTAATGAAAAGATACATGTTCAATTAGAAAATGACAATCAAGAAAACTTACTAAATATGTCACTTTCAGAAAAAGAAATAAAAAAAAAATATATGGAAGAAGATTATATAATCAAAGACATTCAAAAAAGTAAAAATAAAAAGATAAACCAATGGAATAAAAAAAAAGAAACAGAACTGGATTTTTTCCTTCAAAAAGACTTTCTTTTTCAGTTAAGATGGAATAATAACTCATTTACCCAAAGAATGATGGATAATATCCAAATATATTGTCTTTTACTTAAACTTCCAAATCCAAAAGAAGTTGTTATATCTTCAATTCACAGAGGGGAGGTAGATTTTGATATAATGTTGATTCAGAATAAGTTTTATCTTACTGAATTAATCGAAAAAGGGATATTCTTTATTGAGCCTATTTGTTTATCTCAAATAAGAGATAAACAATTTCTTATATATCAAATTCTAACTATTTCATTGACTAATAAAAACCAGTCCCACAAAAATAAAAATATAAAAAACATACAAAAATGCCATATCAATAAAGAAAACCTGGAGAAAAGAATTCTACTACCTAATAATATGCTCATAAATGAAGACAAAAGGGATTACCATTTTATCTTTTATGAAAATATGCTATCTTACCAACGTCGTCGAGAATGGAGAATATTAAATTGTTTCAATTTCTATACTTTGAATGATATAGACTTTGTAAATGAAAAGAACAGAAGAAACTATAAAAAAAAACTTTGTTTCAATTTGTTAAATGAAAATGCAGATCTTAATATAAATATTGAGAAAAATCCATTCCTGAAATGCAGATTTTTTCTTTGGCCTAATTATAGATTAGAAGATTTAGCTTGTATGAATCGCTATTGGTTTGATACGCAAAAGGGTATTCATTTTAGTATGTTAAAGATACATATGTATCCACAATTATAGAATTACGCAATTTATCATTTATTATGGATTAACCAATTTATGTAATGAAGAACCCTTTTTAAAAAAAGAAGAATGTAGTGTACGTGTATACTTTGTTTCATTTACATAAAAGATAGCTATTTCATAGTCTATTCAATTCACTTTCTACGTAAATAGATGCTAATTGTTTCCTTACTAACATAACATATTATACTTCCTATCCAAATCAAATCCAAAATTTGATTTGGATGGAGGAACAAAGTAATATATGAATAACTCATAAGAATAACTTGAATAACTAAAAAAGTATCTATTGAAAATATTACAAATTAAATAATTCATCACTTCAACAAATTGTAATAAACAAAATAAATGACCTCAGCTATTTCTTAGTAATTGAAACAATGAAAGAAAAAACCAAGGAGAGTATAAAAATTAATTTATTTTATTTATATTTATGATCAAAAGTATATTTAGTTCCATTATTTCACAAGAAGAAAAAGAAGTAAAAATAAATTCTATTGAATTCCAAATATTGAGTTTCACCAATAGGATAAGAAGAATAACTTCACATTTGAAATTACACAAAAAAGATTTTCTATCACAAAGAGGTTTACGAAAAATATTGGGAAAAAGACAACGATTGTTAGGTTATTTATCAAAAAAAAATGAAGTACGTTATAAAAAAGTAATTAATCAATTAGGTATTCGAGAATTAAAAACACGTTAATGTCATTATTTATTTTTTAGGATGCAATTATTTTCTTTTTATCATTTTATAATAAGTTTCTGAAATAAATTTATGAAATAATAAATTAAGGAATAAAATATATGATTTTACCTAGTACAAGAGACGAGTTAATGATCGTAAATATGGGTCCTCAACACCCCTCAATGCATGGCGTTCTTCGACTGATCATTACTCTCGACGGGGAAAATGTTATTAATTGCGAACCCATATTGGGCTATTTACACAGGGGAATGGAAAAGATAGCGGAAAATCGAACAATTATACAATATCTCCCTTATGTAACACGATGGGATTATTTAGCTACTATGTTCACCGAAGCAATAACAGTAAATGCACCAGAACAGTTAGAAAATGTTCAAGTACCTCAAAGAGCTAGCTATATCAGGATAATCATGTTGGAATTGAGTCGCATCGCTTCTCATTTGTTATGGCTTGGACCTTTTATGGCGGATATCGGTGCACAGACTCCCTTTTTCTATATTTTCCGAGAACGAGAATTGATATACGATTTATTTGAAGCTGCTACAGGTATGCGAATGATGCATAATTATTTTCGCATTGGAGGCGTAGCTTCGGATTTACCTTATGGATGGTTAGATAAATGTTTAGATTTTTGTAATTATTTTCTACGAGGAATTGTTGAATATGAAAAACTTATTACGCATAATCCTATTTTTTTGGAACGAGTTGAAGGAATAGGTATTATCAGTGAGGAAGAAGCATTAAATTGGGGTTTATCAGGACCTATGTTACGCGCTTCTGGAATACCCTGGGATCTTCGTAAAATAGATACTTATGAATGTTACAATGAATTCGATTGGGAAGTTCAATGGCAAAAAGAAGGAGATTCATTAGCCCGCTATTTAATACGAATTGGAGAAATGCGAGAATCCATAAAAATAATTCAACAAGCTCTCGAAGGAATTCCTGGGGGACCTTATGAAAATTTAGAAATCCGGCGCTTTGATAAAACGAACACGAGCCTTTTTGAATGGAATGACTTTGATTATAGATTTATAGGTAAAAAACCTTCACCTAATTTTGAATTATCAAAACAAGAACTTTATGTGAGAGTAGAAGCTCCAAAAGGGGAATTAGGGATTTATTTGATAGGAGATAATAGTGTTTTCCCTTGGAGATGGAAAATTCGTTCCCCAGGCTTTATCAATTTGCAAATCCTTCCTGAACTCGTTAAAAAAATGAAATTGGCCGATATCATGACAATATTAGGTAGTATAGATATTATTATGGGAGAAGTCGATCGTTGAAATGATAATTGATACAACAGAAATGCAAACTATCCATTCTTTTTTCCAATTGGAATTTTTAAAAGAAGTCTATGGACTAATATGGATTGTACCTATTTTTATCCTGATATTGGCAATCACTATCGAAGTATTAGTTATTGTTTGGTTAGAGAGAGAGATATCGGCAGCTATACAACAGCGTATTGGACCTGAATACGCGGGTCCTCTGGGTATTCTTCAAGCTATAGCAGATGGGATTAAGTTACTTTTAAAAGAAGATATTTTACCATCTCGAAGTGATATTCGTTTATTTAGTGTCGGACCATCTATAGCAATTATATCTATTCTATTAAGTTATTTAGTAATTCCGTTTGGGTATCGTGTTATTTTAGCGGATTTCAGTATAGGTGTTTTTTTATGGATTGCTTTTTTGAGTATTGCTCCTCTTGGTCTTCTTATGTCAGGGTATGGATCAAATAATAAATATTCTTTTTTAGGTGGTTTACGAGCTGCTGCTCAATCCATTAGTTATGAAATACCATTAACGTTATGCGTTTTATCAATATCTCTACGTGTGATTCGTTAGAATAGTAACTATTCTTTTTCTTTTTTTATAAATAATAAATTCAATATATTGAATAGATATTTATGGATTCAAGATTTATTTAAGTTCTTTACTTAAACTGGATAGTTATATGAGTGAAAAAAAGAACGACCTATTCATTTGTAGTTAAAAAAATGCTCATTCCCTATGTACAAGAATGAAATTTGTGTAAACTTTTTATCCCAAGATCTTTTGAATAATATCTTGAAGCGGATACAAAAAAAATCTCAATTGTATAAATTGTCTACTAAAATCTCTTTTATATTATGGGGGATCAATCAAAAAAAGTAAGTGAGCGGTTAGAAAAACAAAAGTACATAACAGATTCGTAATGAAGATAATGTAAGATATCAAAGATTTTTCTGTACAAAAAGAATCATAATAAGGACTTGAAATTAGTAGAAATTATCAAGAAGTACTTCCTTACGGTTCCAATCTAGAGTATATTTCTGCTCACTTATTGAATAAATAACTATCAAGAACGAATTAATTCTTTATTTTGTAAGGTATTCTTTAAGAAAGAGAAACAGGAAAAAATAAATCAAATGAAGAATAAATAAAAATTCCTACGTTTTGACTATTTTGATTTTGATTCCTATACATAATGTTATAATCATTCTTAGTAATGATAATAAAACAATTATTTATTAATTGCTTACTATAAAAAGATAAAAAGTATTTTATTGAAAAATTAAGTTATTACTAAAAATATACATCTTCATTATAAAGTATGAGATCCATTCGGAAGTATCCTTTTCTATAACGGACAGAATTGCATTGGTCGCCCTTTTGATGTTGATATTTATTCTATCTTTGAACAAATACACTTAGAATAGGGAAAATAGTTTATATGAGTTGTTTTGACCATAGAGAAGCCGTATGAGATGAAAATCTCATGTACGGTTTTGAAATAGCGATGATCAAATGAATTTTATCCTCGACTATGATTATCTAACAGTTCAAGTACAGTTGATATAATTGAAGCACAGTCAAAATATGGTTTTTGGGGATGGAATCTATGGCGTCAGCCTATAGGGTTTATTATTTTTATAATTTCTTCTTTAGCTGAATGTGAAAGATTGCCTTTTGATTTACCAGAAGCAGAGGAAGAATTAGTGGCAGGTTATCAAACCGAATATTCAGGTATCAAATATGCTATATTTTATCTTGCTTCTTATTTAAACTTATCAGTTTCTTCATTGTTTGTAACAATTCTCTACTTAGCTGGATGGAATTTACCTATTCTGTACACGTTGATTCCTAATTATGATATTTTTGGAAAAAATAAAATGGGAGAAGTTATCGGAATAACAATCAGTATTGCTATTACGTTAGCTAAATCTTTTTTGTTTCTCTTTATTTCCATCACAACAAGATGGACTTTGCCCAGGATGAGAATGGATCAATTGTTAAATCTTGGATGGAAATTTCTTTTACCTATTTCTCTGGGTAATTTATTATTAACAACTGCTTTCCAACTTGTTTCACTATAACTATTTTGATAAATAAAAAAATTGTTTTCATTTTTCAAAAAATAAGAGAAAGAAACATCCAATTATTGATATATCTTTCTGACATGTTTCCTATGATAACTGGATTCATTAATTATGGCAAACAAACAATACGAACTGTAAGGTATATTGGTCAAAGTTTTATAATTACCTTATCTCACACAAATCGTTTACCTATAACTATTCAATATCCTTATGAAAAATCCATCACAACAGAACGTTTTAGGGGTCGAATTCACTTTGAATTTGATAAGTGTATTGCTTGTGAAGTATGTGTCCGTGTATGCCCAATAAACCTACCCGTTGTAGATTGGCAATTGGAAAGAGATATTAAAAAGAAAAAATTGCTTAATTATAGTATTGATTTTGGAATTTGTATATTTTGTGGTAACTGTGTTGAATATTGTCCAACAAATTGTTTATCAATGACTGAAGAATATGAACTTTCTACTTATGATCGTCATGAACTGAATTATAATCAAATTGCTTTAGGTCGATTACCAATTTCAGTAGTTGAGGATTATACAATTGAAACAGTGAAAAATTCCACTCCAATAAAAATATATAAATAGAAATCCATTGATTAAAGAATTTATATTGATTACGAGAATGGATTAGATAAAATCAGAGTAAATAATTCAGTACTATTTTTCTTAGTAAATAACAACAAAAAATAACTAATAAGTAAGTAAATTACTATTTATTTCATTTTTCATTTTACAATTTTATTGGTTTTATAAATAAAAGAACTCTTGATTGGATTTTTTCAAAATTTCTAATATATTTCTTTTTATTTGGATATAATCAAAAAATATTTCAGGTTCAAATAACTTTTAAAAGTAGTATCCACCCCAAACCCTTATTTGTATTTTTTTACATTAATTATATTGTAATTTCAGGCAATTAATCTATCCTAAATAAAAAAAAGCCAAGAGACAATATATAAAATATATAAGTAAATAGTCATTTTCCTCAACTAATTAGTAAGTTCACGAAATAGTGAAAATGATTTCTTTTTTTACCTAATGGATTTACCTGGACCAATACATGATCTTTTTGTACTATTTCTGGGATCAGTTCTTTTATTAGGAAGTCTGGGAGTAGTACTATTTAACAATCCCATTTACTCTGCTTTTTCTTTGGGATTGGTTCTTATTTGTATATCTTTATTTTATATTTTATCAAATTCTTACTTTATAGCTGCTGCACAACTCCTTATCTATGTAGGAGCTATCAATATTTTAATTATATTTGCTATAATGTTCATGAATGGTTCGGAATATTCTAATAATTCTTATTTTTTTACCTTTGGAAATGGAATAACTTCGTTGATTTGTATAACTATTTTTTTTTCATTGCTAGCTACTATACAAAATACATCTTGGTACGGAATTATTTGGACTACACGATCAAACCAAATTATAGAACAGGATCTCAGAAATAGCATTCAACAAATAGGAATTCATTTATCAACAGATTTTTTTCTTCCATTTGAACTAATTTCTATAATCCTTTTAATTTCTTTGATAGGTGCAATTACTATGGCTCGGCAATAAAGAAGACTTAACCTGGGACAAAATGATTAACATTTCCCATTTTGAATTAGATAACTAATTCTTTTGTTCATCCCTTTTTCAATATTTTAGGGGTAAATTATACATATTTTTTGCAATAACCATTTTACACTTTTGTATAATGACTTTTATTTGTTCTAATCGATTGAATGCTTTTTCCTATTTTAAGAAATAGAAATTAATAAGGAGTTTGCTAATGATGTTTGAATATTTACTTTTTTTGAGTGCCTATTTATTTTCTATAGGTATCTATGGATTGATTACAAGTCGAAATATGGTAAGAGCAATTATGTGTCTTGAGCTTATACTAAATTCGATTAATATGAATCTCGTAACGTTTTCTGATATATTTGATAATTGTCAATTAAAGGGTAACATCTTTTCCATATTTGTTATAGCCATTGCAGCTGCGGAAGCAGCTATTGGGTTGGCTATTGTTTCCTCGATTCATCGTAATAGAAAATCCACTCGTATTAATCAATCTAATCTATTGATTAATTAAGGATAATTATTATATTATTTTTATTCAAAATAGATTAAGATAGGAATTCATAATAATAAGAATAATCTTTTACTAAATTGTGCTATCTACTCTATTTTAAACGATTTTCTAGTCCTATAATTGTTATATTTGTTTTGCTATAGCTATAATAATAACATATTAGTAATTCATTTATGGTTCACTTATTATTTATTAGGTATTAGAATAGATAATTTTAAAAATAGCCTTGATTGACTATTTTTTCTTAATAGATAATTTTTTGATATTTATATTTATATTCAATTGAATATTACACTTGGTCCATCCAATTCTTTGATAATTTTCATTGATATGTAATAATTACATAATTCTATTGACATTTTCTAACTTTTTATCGCAAAAAGATATCAAAATATCTTGATTGTTCAAATTAGCGTTAACCACTGCTTCATCTGGTAAGTTACAAAGATGAATATATATATATATATATATAWWATATATAATCCTAATCATATCATTATGATAGTTCTTTTTTCTATCATTTTTGTAATGTATTTTTCCTTTTTATTTGTGAAATTTACCAGATCGAAGATTTTTATGTTAAAAATCCAATTTTATAAATACCATGTCACATTCAGTCAAAATTTATGATACCTGTATAGGATGTACTCAGTGTGTACGAGCTTGTCCCACAGATGTATTAGAAATGATACCTTGGGACGGGTGTAAAGCTAAACAAATTGCTTCTGCACCAAGAACAGAGGACTGTGTTGGTTGTAAAAGATGTGAATCCGCTTGCCCAACAGATTTTTTGAGTGTCCGTGTTTATTTAGGATCGGAAACAACTCGAAGTATGGCTCTACCTTATTGATCTATTAAAAATAAAAAAGCTTTAATTAAATAATTAAATAAAAAAGCCTGTACTTGATAAAATCTATTTATCGAGCACGGGCTTTTCTGATCAGAATCAGAAATGCATTTTTTCTTTCTTTATCACCTTATCATGAGTTATTTTCCTTGGTTAACAATACTTGTTATTTTTCCTATATTTGCGGGTTCTCTAATTTTCTTATTTCCACAGAGAGGAAATAAGGTGCATAAATGGTATGCAATATGCATATGTTTAGTAGAACTTCTTCTAATGACTTATGTTTTTTGTTATCATTTCCAATTAGATGATCCATTAATACAATTAAAGGAAGATTCAAAATGGATAGATATTTTTGATTTTCATTGGAGACTTGGAATTGATGGACTTTCGATAGGACCCATTTTATTGACAGGATTTATCACTACTTTAGCTACTCTAGCGGCTTGGCCAGTGACTCGAAATGCGCGATTATTTTATTTTTTAATGCTAGCAATGTACAGTGGTCAAATAGGTTTATTTTCTTCTCGAGATCTTTTACTTTTTTTCATTATGTGGGAGTTAGAATTAATTCCTGTTTACTTACTTTTATCTATGTGGGGAGGAAAAAAACGTCTTTATTCAGCTACAAAATTTATTTTATATACTGCAGGGGGTTCCCTTTTTTTCTTAATGGGAGTTTTTGGTATGAGTATATATGGGTCCAATGAACCAACATTAGATTTTGAAAGATTAATTAATCAATCTTATCCTGTAGGATTGGAAATACTATTGTATTTTGGTTTTCTAATTGCTTATGGTGTCAAATTACCAATTATACCTCTACATACATGGTTACCTGATACTCATGGAGAAGCACATTACAGTACATGTATGCTTTTAGCTGGAATCCTATTAAAAATGGGAGCATATGGATTAATTCGAATTAACATGGAATTATTACCTCACGCTCATTACGTATTCTCTCCCTGGTTGGTAATAATAGGTACGGCACAAATAATATATGCAGCTTCAACTTCTCTTGGTCAAGGCAATTTTAAAAAAAGAATAGCTTATTCATCTGTATCTCATATGGGTTTCATAATTGTAGGAGTTGGTTCTATAACCAATATGGGACTTAATGGAGCTATTTTACAAATGCTTTCTCATGGATTTATTGGTGCTACACTTTTTTTCTTAGCCGGAACGAGTTGTGATAGAATGTATCTTGTTTATCTCGAACAAATGGGAGGAGTATCCATTTATATGCCAAAAAGATTTACTATGTTTAGTAGTTTTGCAATGGCTTCTCTTGCTTTGCCAGGAATGAGTGGTTTTTTTGCAGAATTAGTAGTCTTTTTTGGACTAATCACTAGTCAAAAATATTTGTTAATACCAAAAATAGGAATTACTTTTGTAATGGCGATTGGAATGATATTAACTCCCATTTATTTATTATCCATGTTACGTCAAATTTTCTATGGATACAAGTTATTGAATTTTTCAAAGTCTACATTTTTTGACTCTGGACCCCGAGAACTCTTTATTTCCATTTGTATTTTTTTACCAATAATAGGAATCGGCATGTATCCGGATTTTGTTCTTTCTCTATCGATTGACAAGGTACAAGCCATAGTATTAAATTATTACTATTAATTACATGTCTAATGCTTGAGTTTTATTACGGAATTTTCATCTTTTTTGTTATTTCATTGAACTAGTTGTTTTTATTGCATAATAAACAAGAAAGAAAAGATACGGAAAATCAAATATGAATCCAATTTAGGGGTATATCGTATTTTTGAGAACCATTTGAATCAATCAATAGTTCAGTCAAATGGTTCTCAAAAATGGTAACAAAACTGTTAGTAAATAGAAATATATGTTCTTATTTTATGTATTTCCATTGAGTGAGTCAATTTTGTAGTAACGTAAATGACCCATAACTATGTAGACCTATTTCTAATAAATTGATACCAAAATAGCATATCCAAATTATAAGGAATCCCATAAACGCAACAAGTGCCGAATTGATACCTTTCCAATTGTTATTTTTTCTAGTATGTAAATAAATTGCAAATGTAGCCCAAGTAATAAATGCCCAAGTTTCTTTTGGATCCCAGTTCCAATAGGACCCCCATGCCTCATTAGCCCATACTGCTCCACATAGAATACCTATAGTTAAAAAAATGAACCCAAGACTAATGAAACGATAACTCCAATAATCTAAACGCTCGGTTATTTGATATTTGTGATAATTTAAAAGTGAAGAAACGGAAACCTTTTTAAAAACTTCAGAATTAATCTGAAGTTTTTTTCTAAATTGAATGACTAGAAAGGAAACTGATAATAATGATCCACATAAAAGAGTTGCATAACTTAATAACATCATACTTACATGCATCATTAACCAGTGAGATTGGAGAGCAGGTACTAAAATTGTGGATTGGTGCATTCCTTTGAAAAGGCTTGATGTAGAAAAGCTTTGAATACAAATGATACTTGGGGCAATTATTGTACTTAAATAGGTTTTACTATTTTGTTTTTGTATCTTTTGAATTAGATAAATAATGGCCAAACTAAATGAAAGAAACATTAATGATTCATACAGATTGCTTAATGGTAAATGTTCTAAAGAAATCCAACGAAAAAACAATAATCCAAATATAGATAAAAAAAGGGATATCATGCCCCTTTCTGATGAATTATTTAATATCTCTATTTCAAATAAGGTCATCATTTGAATCAGAATAACAATTGCAATAGTTGAAAAAGAGATATGAGTTAATATATGTTCTAAAGTGGAAGATATCATAAAAAGGAAATTACAGTTCTTTTATAGTTATAATATTTTATATATTTTGATTTGATATATTATATATTCTATTGAATATTATATTTAGATTATATGCCGCTACTCGGACTCGAACCGAGATGCTTTAGCACTGCTTCCTAAGAGCAGCGTGTTTACCAATTTCACCATAGCGGCTTTCTTGAACTAAGAATAATTAATTTATCATAAATCGTCAAGATTCTGTATATATAATTATTTTCTATTAATATTATCATGGGCTTTCTTCTATTCTCTATATAGAATAAAATTCCAATTTATAGAATAGTTAATTAAAAGCGTTTTTCCTTAAAAAATAAATTCTTTATGTTTTCTATTCATTTGAATTTATTTTGATCGACATAGAGCAAAATACGGATAACAAATTCTATTTTATTTTATAAAATTATTTATTATACATTATACAATAGAATAGAAAAAGAAAAACCTTTTTCTATTCTATTGTATAATTATTTTAATAAAATAGCAGTATTTACTAAAAAACTTATATCATTTATGGATTTTCATAAAAACCTTATAGAAATATCATTTTCTTGAACAATTTATTTATTTGTTTTTTTGTTGTACAAAAAAGCTTTTTGAATATCCAGTAGAAATGGATTTTGCTAAAGAAAAAGCCTTTACTGCAGCGAAATAACCTTCTTTTTTCCAAATATTTTGGCGAATACGCTTCTTTGACCTAGAACAACGTTTTTTTGGAACGGCCATTTTAAAAGTAATAATTTTTTCTCGTTGTATGTGAAACACATCTTATTTCTTTTTACATTGTTCAAATTCTTTTTTTGTTACGCATAATTCATTTTTTAGTCGTTTTTACTATTTATACTTTATTTCATGCAATTGGGACGTAAACAAAAAAGTTTTATTTTATTGCATAATTTGAAGTATTCTAACATTGCTATAAACCCCATTCTAGATAAAAGGATTCAAATGATCAATTATATTTCATTTAACATATAATTTATTTATTTATTATACTCAAATAAAGCATGATTTTATAATCATGAGTGAGTCAAAAATGAGTGTAAATAAGTATTAGTGAGTTAATAATGAGTGTAAATGTAAAGTATAATATAAAAATATCTATTTTAATTTCAATTTATTATGAAACATTTCTTTTTATAAAATATATATATATCTTTATGGAACATACATATCAATACGCGTGGATAATACCCTTTATTCCACTTCCAGTTACTATTTTAATAGGATTAGGACTTTTAATTTTTCCAAAAGTAACGAAAAGTATTCGTCGCATATGGGCTTTTAATAGTGTCTTACTATTAAGTATAGCTATGGTATTCTCGGCAAGTATTTCTATTTACCAAATAAATCGAAGTTTTATTTATCAATATTTATGGTCGTGGTTGATTCATAATGATTTTTCATTAGAGTTTGGTTATTTGATTGATCCGCTTACTTCTATTCTTTCACTCTTAATTACTACTGTTGGGATTCTGGTTCTTATTTATAGTGACAATTATATGTATCATGATCAAGGATATTTGCGATTTTTTGCTTATCTCAGCTTTTTCAATAGCTCTATGTTGGGATTAGTTACTAGTTCTAATTTAATACAAATTTATATTTTTTGGGAACTAGTTGGAATGAGTTCCTATTTATTAATAGGTTTTTGGTTTACACGACCAATTGCAGCAAGTGCTTGTCAAAAGGCTTTTGTAACTAATCGTATAGGAGATTTTGGTTTATTATTAGGAATAATAGGATTTTATTGGATAACAGGTAGCGTAGAATTTCGCTATTTATTTAAGATAACTGATAATTTAATACAAACTAATGGAGTCAATCCTTTATTTACTACTTTGTGTGCTTCTTTATTATTCTTAGGTGCGGTTGCTAAATCTGCACAATTTCCCCTTCATGTATGGTTACCTGATGCTATGGAGGGTCCCACTCCTATTTCAGCCCTTATACATGCTGCTACTATGGTAGCGGCAGGAATTTTTTTGGTAGCTCGACTTACTCCTCTTTTTATATCTATACCTTATATCATGAATATTATTTCTTTTATAGGGGTATTAACACTACTATTAGGAGCTACTTTGGCTCTTGCTCAAAGAGACATTAAAAGAAGCTTAGCTTATTCCACAATGTCTCAATTGGGTTATATGATGTTAGCTCTAGGTATAGGTTCTTATAGAGCTGCTTTATTTCATTTAATTACTCATGCTTATTCAAAGGCTTTATTGTTTTTGGGATCTGGATCTATTATTCATTCAATGGAACCTGTTGTTGGCTATTCACCAGAAAAAAGTCAGAATCTTTTTCTTATGGGTGGTTTACAAAAATATGTTCCAATTACAAGAATTGCATTCTTAGTTGGTACATTTTCCCTTTGTGGCATTCCACCCTTTGCTTGTTTTTGGTCTAAAGACGAAATACTAAATGATAGTTGGTTGTATTCATCATCCTTTGCAATACTAGCTTGTTTCACCGCAGGATTAACCGGTTTTTATATGTTTAGGGTGTATTTACTTACTTTTGATGGTTACTTACGTGTTAATTTTCAAGATTATAGTAGTAGTAAAAAAAATTATTTTTCATCAATCTCTTTATGGGGGAAAAAAAAATATAATGATGTTCATAAATCTTTTTTTTCATCACCAATAAATAATAGAATTTCCTTTTTTTCACACAAATTATTTAAAATTCATAATAGATTAGATAGAATACTCGACTTTAATAATTACGTTAGAAAAAGGGATACTTTGATATATCCTTATGAATCGGATAATCTTATGTTATTTCCTCTTTCTATATTAGTTTTATTTACTTTGTTTGTTGGATTACTAGGAATACCTTTTTCTCAAGAGGATATATTATCAAAATGGTTAACCCCATTAACAGATGTTTTTTATCAAAATTTTGAACATTCTTTAAATAATGACGAATTTTTACAAAATGCAATTTTTTCACTAAGTATTACACTTTTTGGATTAATCATAGCTTATATTTTTTATGGATCTGCTTATTCTTTCTTTAAAATTTTGTATTTTATTAATTTTTTTGTAACAAGCTGTTCTAAAAAGGTTTTCTTAAACAAAATAACCAATTGGATATATAATTGGTCATATAATCGTGGTTATATAGATCTTTTTTATATGCGAATTTTCACCTTTAGTATAAGAAGACTAACTGAATTAACTGATTTTTTTGATAAATATATAATTGATGGAATAACAAATGGAGTTGGTGTTGCTAGCTTTTTTATAGGAGAAGGGATTAAATATATAGGTGGTGGACGCATATCTTCTTATTTATTTTTTTATTTTTCTTATGTATCACTATTTCTAATAATAAGATTCTTCGGAGACTAATTTGTCTATATGGAGTTCGATCCTTTCTGAAAAAGTGGCTAAACTAGGTAGATATGTAAAAGACATTTTTGGTTTTCCATCACTTTTTGATGGATAAAAAAAATATTGTGACATTTCATTTCGTATAGCATTTTCAAATTGATCCTTTTTTATTTTGATATAGCGCAATGGGCGATTCCATCGTTGATAATCGAAAAGAAAAGTAATGAAAGGTTTTTCAAACCAGAAAAGAATCTTTTCCTTTTGTTCTTCTGTAACTAATTCCCCATTATATTGATACCCATTAAGATACGAATCTTCGTAAACTGGTCTATCTTTATAGCATGTCCCTTTTGTTTTTTCTTTTTCATTCACCCGGATTTCTTCCCTTTCTTCCGAACAAAAGGAAGGGTTTTCTTCGGTGGATTCCTCTTTTTCCTGTTGAGTCTCCTCCGTTTCGGAAATGTTTTCTACATCGCT